TGTAGAAAAGGAATAAATAAATCAATCAAATTACGAGAAGCTTCATAAAGCGCTTCCTTAGGAGTTAAACTTCCATTCGTCCATATTTCTAGAAAAAGTATTTCTTGTTTTTCATTTCCATTCCCATAAGAATGAATACTATGATTCGCATTTCGAACAGGCATGGATACAGCATCTATAGGATAACTTCCGTCTTGAGAGTCATTTCTGGGGTTAATACGGTATCCGCGATCTCTCTTGATTTTTAATTCAATACGCAAATCAATTGGTTCTGTCAGGTTAGCTATATGCTGTGTTGTGTCAACTATTTCCACGGAAGGTGGTGAGATGATATCTTGAGCGGTTACGTATCTAGGACCTCTGACACAAATGGATGCGTCTCTAACTCCATACAGATTACTTCTCAATACAATTTCTTTCAAATTTATTAAAATTTCATGTACCGATTCCTCAATACCTACTATCGTAGAATATTCATGCGGCACCTTCTCAGATTTTGCACGTGTGATACATGTTCCTTCTATTTCTCCAAGTAAAGCCCTTCGCATGGCAATACCTATGGTATCGGCTTGACCTTTCATGAGCGGGGACAGAATGAAACGACCATAATAAAGACGCTTACTGTCTACTCTTGATTCAACACATTTCCACTGTAGTGTTCGAGTGAATGCTGCTATTTCCTCTCGAACCATACTAATATTATTATTTGATCAGATCATTGAATCATTTATTTCTCTTGAAATCCGTTTAATTCTTATTTTTACACACGTCTTTTTTTAGGAGGTCGACATCCATTATGTGGCATAGGTGTTACATCACGTACGAAACTTAATAGTATACCACTTCTACGAATGGCCCGTAATGCTGCGTCTCTTCCGAGACCTGGACCTTTTATCATAACTTCTGCTCGTTTCATACCCTGATCAACTACAGTACGAATAGCATTTGCGGCGGCGGCTTGAGCAGCATAGGGTGTCCGTCTTCGTGTGCCTTTGAATCCAGAAGTACCGGCGGAGGCCCAAGAAACCACCCGACCTCGTACATCTGTAACAGTTACAATGGTATTGTTGAAACTCGCTTGAACATGAATAACCCCTTTTGGTATTCTACGTCCATTCTTACGTGAACCAATACGTCCATTCCTACGCGAACCAACTCTTGGTATAGGTTTTACCATATTTTATTATCTCATAAATATGAATCAGAAATATATAGAAAGATACGGAGATATCCATTTCATGTTAAAGCAGATCCTTTATTTTTACATGGCCCTTCCTTGAGAAACTTTAGAAAGATTATCCTTGTCTCTGTTTATGTTTCGGATTGGAGCAAATCACTATAATTCGTCCGCGCCTACGGATCAGTCGACATTTTTCACAAATTTTACGAACAGAAGCCCTTATTTTCATATTTCTCACTCCTTATGGAATCTATTCCTTGGAAGAAAATAAGCCTCTTGTATTTTTTAGCTTCGAATTGGATCCCCCATGAAAGGAATGTTTTCAAAAATTATCTAATCGCTCGAATCTTTGTTGCGAAGTCTGTAAATTATACGTCCCCTGGTTGAATCGGTTTATTTCGATTTTGACTCTATCTCCCGGCAGTATCCGTATTAAACTGCGTCGGATCCTCCCTGAAATATAACCTAGAATTAGATCTTCATTAGACCCGGAACATACCGTTGGGAAGTGATTCGGTAATTAAACTTTCATGAATCAATTTTTGTTCTTTCATTCCAGGTAACCCCCTTGAAGTATCAACTAATGGAGGAAGAGTTATATAACTCACTTTTCCCCTCTATTTCACAAATAGGAAGTTAGAGATAAAATTAGGATACCGGAGGAGGATCACCATATATAACACAAAATTTCTCCTCCAATTTTTTCTAGTCTAGCTTCTCGATCTGTCATTATGCCTCGAGAAGTAGAAAGAATTACAATTCCCATTCCACCTAAAATCTTAGGAATTTTTTGATAGTTGGAATAGATTCGTAGACCAGGTCGACTGATACGTTTTAAAATAGTTCTATATATTCCTTTCCTAGTCCTTCTATGGCGCAAGGTTGAAACCAAGAAATATTTGTTACTTTCCTGATGTTTCCGAACGTTTTCAATAAAACCTTCTCGTAGGAGTATTTTAACAATATTTTCGGTGATATTAGTGGATGCTATTCGAACCGTTCCATTTTGACTCATGTCAGCATTTCTTATAGAAGTTATTATATCAGCAATAGCGTCTCTGCCCATGACGAATTATTGGTGCTTCCTAATTTTGATATAATCAACATGTTTTTTTTACTTGAATTATTCAATTATTAATTAATAAATTAGTTACTAAAAGAATATGCGTGAAACACAATCTACTAATTTGATCCGTTTCAGATATCCTACTATAACTATATCATAGTTTCATCCACTAGTATTTATAATACCTCGGGAGCTAATGAAACTATTTTAGTAAAATTCAACTGTCTCAATTCCCGAGCAATCGCCCCAAAAATTCGAGTTCCTTTTGGATTTCCTTCTTGATCAATGACAACCGCAGCATTGTCATCATATCGTATTATCATACCGTTGTCACGTTTGAGTTCTTTACATGTACGTACAATTACAGCTCTAATTACTTCTGATCTTTCTAGAGGCATATTGGGCACAGCTTCTTTGATTACAGCAACAATAACGTCACCAATATGAGCATATCGGTGATTACCAGCCCCTATGATTCGAATACACATCAATTCTCGAGCTCCGCTGTTATCTGCTACATTCAAAAGGGTCTGAGGTTGAATCATATCATTTTTATTTGAATCTGTTATTTCAATGCAAAGAATGAGGAAAAAAAGAAATAGTGTTTGTCTATAAATAAATAAACCCGTGGTTGTTTTTTCATCCTCAATACCCCTTTTGTTTATGTTTAGTTCTACATCCTTATCCTGAAATAACAAATTGAGTTCGTATAGGCATTTTGCACGCAGCTATTGAAATAGCTGTTCTGGCTACAGTTTCAGATACTCCACCCATTTCATAAAGTATTCGACCTGGTTTAACAACAGATACCCAATATTCGGGGGATCCCTTCCCCGAACCCATACGTGTTTCTGTAGGTCTTACTGTAACAGGTTTGTCGGGAAATATACGTACCCATATTTTTCCACCACGACGCGCATATCGTGTCATTGCTCTTCGCCCTGCTTCTATTTGTCTAGCTGTAATCCAAGCGGGTTCAAGTGCCTGAAGAGCGTATCTGCCGAAACAAATCTGATTGCCCCGACAAGATATTCCCTTCATTCTTCCTCTATGAAGCTTACGAAATCTGGTTCTTTTGGGGTTATAGTTGATGGTTTTTTCTTAATCAATCCCACCTCTACTACAGAACCGGACATGAGAGTTTCTTCTCATCCAGCTCCTCGCGAATGAAAGAATTCGATAATATTACAGATACACATGTATTTATTAATAACTAATACACTAAACTAAGTAATGGGATTTATTGATATTTCATTTATTACATAGGAAGCTGTATATACGACTAGATGTGTATATTGATAGATATACATAATGCTTCTTTATTTATATTATAACGAATCCTTATTTTTTTTTTTATTACTCTTATCGAATCAAGACAATATTCAAAAAAAAAATATAATAAGGGTTTCGCGGGCGGATATTGACTCTTTCCTGTTCCATTCGTAGGATCAACCCATGATCTCTCAGAGTAAATCAATTTGTTCTTGGTTCGTTCCGCCATCCCACCCGATGAATCATTAGGATTCGTTTTTATTTTAATAGAATCTTATATAATCACAGGTTTCGTCGTTCCTATAGCTTCTCCATTAATGGTTAGGCCTGAACTCTGCAATGGAGCTCCCAACAAAATTCGTTCCCGAGCCAATCTCCTCAGTTTCTATTAACCCGGGGCTCTTTATTATTTATTATTATTTATAATAATATTAATGCTTTATCACACTGCCTTTTATGAGTTGACCATACATATTGGAATCATCTATCATTGATCTTTTTGTTCTCTCTTTCTATCACCTTTCCATTTATCCGCATCCCTTTATTTTTATTTATTTCTTTTTCCTTCTGAATCTATAATCAGATTTTTTTTATGGAAAATCTCAGTTGTTACAACTATATGATTGATCCAGCCATATAGTGACTGTTTCTTGGGATCTCGACAATACGAAGCAATAAGTTGGTTATTAGTTTTTAGTTTATTTTATTATACTTATTAAGTTCATAGTGGGGATTTTTTGAAGCCCAACTCTAAACTCTAAAGAAAAAACTAACGAGTCACACACTAAGCATAGCAATTATATTAAATAAAAAAAAAAATAATAATCGATTTTTTATTCAACCTTATAGAATTTTAATTGTTTATTTTTATTTGATTTAACGGAAAAACAGAAACGGTTTCTAATTTTTTGTTCTATCACTGGACAGAATGGCAAGAAAAATAAGGAGTCTATTTATTATTCTTCATCCACAAATATCCAAATTTTTAGGCCTAATACTCCATAGATAGTTCGAATTGTATAGGAACAATGATCAATTTTAGCGCGAATTGTTTGTAGAGGAACCCTACCTTCTCTGATCCATTCGACACGTGCAATTTCTTTTCCGTCGATACGTCCTGCAATTTGTATTTGAATTCCCTTTGTATCTGTTTGTTCAGTTAATTCAATAGCTCTTTTCATTGCCTTTCGGAACGAAACTCTATTTCTTAATTGTGAAGCCATATATTCTGCAAGAATATTAGGGTGTCCATAAGGTTTTTCAATTCTTGTGATAGCAATGTTGAGTCTTCGGTTCACAGAACGAAACTCTTTTTGTACATTCATCTGTAATTCTTCGATCCCTCGTGTTCGGCCCTCTATTAATAAATTTGGGAACCCAATATAGATTATGACTTGGATCAAATCGATTCTTTTTTGAATTTCTATGCGTGTAATTCCAATTCCTTTGAAACCTGGGGATATTCTCTTATTTTTTTGTACA